TAGTAGCGGGATCGGGGGAAAGAATAGGAAAGGTGATTTCATTATATTTCTGACCAGGAACAGGGCCTACCACAAGAATATTTTTTTTAGTGGGACGATAGTTTTGAAAAGACAGATTACCTATCTTTTCTTTAATCTCAGGCGAAATACGATCGGGGGGAGCCAATTCAAACCCCTCCGGTAAAATAAGAACAGCCCCCACATTCAAAGCCCCCTTTTTACCATTAGCAAGAACTTGTTTCACTTGCATATCATAAGGAATTCGAACAACTGCTTCAAATACAGTATCAGGAAGTACCGCTTGTGGAACCTCGATATCCACGGGTTTATTAGCTAAATGGCAATTGGCACATACAATACGGCCAGTTGCTTCTCGCGGATTTTCATAACCCTGCTGTGCAAAAATGGGATATGCATTTGAAATGGGTGCTCGAGTTATTATATATATCATGAGCGATACGGAAATTGATCGAGTAATCTCTTCCTTTATCCAAGAACAGTAATTTCTAGTTTGCATGGTCCAATCATTGATCCTGAAAAGTTCTACAATAAAATTAGGTTGGTCACTGGTACAGTTCCCTATCCATGATTCTGCTATGTACTGAAAGAATTTTACTGGAATATAGGAGGAATCCCCTGGATGAGTAGAAAGAAAAAGAAAAGAATAAGTCAATTTTTGAATGGTTAGCTTTTGTACAAAATAACAAACTTTATAATTGGATCAGCGGATCCTTTTTTCAGTCATTCATTGAATGATAAATCACTACAAGTGACGGAGATACACGATTTAAATAACGGAAAATCCAATATTTCAAAATTGTATCTAGAATGACTGGAAAAGTGGAAACAAGACCGGATATAATTTGATCATTATGAGCAAATCCAAAATCTTTATAGACAGAACCAATCATTAGTTCCCAACCATGGGTCGAATGGAATCCTATACATAAATCCGTTAATAAAAGAATAGAAAAAGCTTTTATTGTGTCGCTTAAGTTATATAGGAATTCTTGAACCCAAGAGTTAAGAATAATAAGTTCTTGATTACCTAGAATAGAATAACCACTTAAAATAACGAAACAGATTATATTTGTCGAGAAGTGCAAAATCGTATTCATACGATCTTCGTTGTGCGTCTTGATCAATTGGATCGTTTCTTTGTAGATTCCGATACGAAGGTTTTGTAGACGTGTTTCCGGGTATTCCTTTATCATTTCATCCAAGAGTAACAGTTCCTCTAATTCTATGAATTTTTTGAGAATACTCTTTTCTTGAATATCATTCAAGAAAATTTCGGATTGCCTAGTATTTGACCAATTAGTAACCCAAGATTCCATATTTTTCTTAAATGAGAAAGAGATCCACCAGGGCAAAAAGACTATAGATGTAAGATATAGAAGGGGAATGAATGCTTTCTTTTTTGCCATTTTTCGTCTTTTCTTTATCTTTAATGAAGTCAGCTTCACCTCATTCGTCAACTCTATATGATAAGAATATTTCTATCAAGCATAAGTTCTATTACAAGTCATAGAGCCTATAAATCTATTCTCTATTCTCACGTTTTTTTTTTATTTGCAATTCGGGAGTTAGTTCTTGAATTTAGAAAGAACACACAAATAGAATAAGAAAAAGAAAGAGTCCGCTTCCAATTCGAATGAAGAAAAAAAGATTGTTTCCAAAGATATCAATTGCTAAAATTCGAAGCAATTGCCCCTTTCGATGAATGCATGAAAGAGCACTTCAAGTAATGAATATTAGTTGGATTTCGAAACGAAAAAACACCCTCTCTATCAAACGATCAAAATGAAAAATATCAAATATTTCAAAAAAAAAATTCAAGAATTTTTTCCCTTTTTTTTTTTTATTTTTAGAAAGCATTCATTTTTCAGTTCATTTGTTTTTTTTTTTTCAAAATACTTCAATTGGTACACGCAAGAAATAGGCCAATTCCGCCGCTTTTTGTTCAATTTCTCGTGGAGTAAAATTCTCATCAGTACGAGTCAAGGGAATGACCCCCTGTCCTCTGATTTCCATATAAAGGACACGACGAGTATAAATACCCTCTTTAACTTCTATTCTGATGGACTGAATGTCTTTCATAAGGAATCGGAGAAAGATACGACGATTTTTTCCAGGAAATCCCCAACGAAAAATACACACTATTCCCGCTTTTCTATCGAATCGATCATAACCACTACCTACATTCCACGAAATTGTACACCACAAATAAGAGCTAATAAAGAGACCAGCGATTCCATAGAAAGACATCACGATCCCTTGTGGAAAAAAAAGAATTTGCTGAGACGGAAATAAAGATAGCAAATTCCTACCAAGATAACTCGAAGCTCCAACCAATAAGAACCCTAATGAACCTAAAAAAAGGATAACGGCCCAGCAGAAATTACTTGTTTTTCGAGACCCCGTTATAAGTTCTATCCATATACGTTCTGATCGCCAACCCATATTAGATCCAGTTGTATTTTTTTGATTTGGGAAAATAACCCAACCAAATGAATTTTATTTTAGTTTTCCTTGTTTGCGAAGTAACTCTCATCAACTAGCACTATTTTTATGTAAACCTTTAGGAGTAATTCATCGAATTGCTTCTAGATCTAAAAAAAATAGATGAGATTTGTCCCTACTGCTGTCCGTATCTAAAAAATCTTGTTTTTTTGAACATGGAGAAATAAAGAAGCCATTGCAATTGCCGGAAATACTAGGCCTACTAAAGGCACAAAAATAGAGGGTAAGTTGCTGAGAGTTGTCATAGAATGGGTACCTCGATTTAATATTTGTACCTGTTATTTTTTTAGTTTTTTTGTTATTGTTCTATTAAGATTTTTACCTGTTATTCTTTTTTTTTTTATATTGTTATAAACAGATTTTAGAATCACTAGAATTCATATATACTTATACCAAGTAGATTTTTATATAGAAATCTATATAGAATAGAATTCTATTATAGAATTCTACTAAGTATATCTAAATGAGTATGAGTATATATAATTCTAATAAATAGTATGAGTATATAATAAATAGTATGAGTATATATAATAAATAAGAATCTAATTAAGTAGAAAAAAATGGAATCAAAAGAATATTAATTCAAATTAATACAAATTAATATTAATTTACAAATTCATATTAATTAAAAAATTCAATTACAATTAATAAATTAAATAAATTAATATTCAAATTAATATGAATTTTTTAATAAATAATAAATAGAAATTCAAATACAAATAAATAAAATAGTATTAAAAATAGTATTAATATAAATTCATATTTAAATATGAATTTTAGAATAATAGAATTCTATTAGAATTTAGAATAGTATAATAGTATAATTAGTATAATAGTATATAATTAGTATAATAGTAATAGTATAATAGAAAAAAATAAAAAATAATAAAAAATGAATTATTATTATTTATTTATTAAATTATTATTTATTAAATTATTTATTAATTCATTTTATTAATTAATAAATAATAAATTTTATTAATTAATAAATAATAAATAAATTGAATAATTTAAAGCTCTACTTGATTTAATTTGGAGTCAAAGGAAAGAAAGCATGGAGCTGAAATAACTCACTAAGAACACCCTTTAAAGGATTACGCGGTACGATTGAATCAAATAAGCCCTTATGGAATAAATATTCAGCCGCTTGTGAACCTTCAGGTACTGTTTTATTCAATGTTTGCTCAATTACTCTTTTACCCGCAAATGCAATGTAAGCATTTGGTTCGGCAATAATGATATCCCCCAACATACCAAAACTAGCCGTCACCCCACCAGTAGTAGGAGATGTAAGGATCGAGACATAGAATAACTTTTTATTTGCTTGATAATCATATAAAGCAGAAGATATTTTAGCCATTTGCATCAAGCTCAAACTTCCTTCTTGCATACGTGCTCCTCCAGAAGCACATACTAGAATAAGAGGTAAAAATTGATTGGCAGCATATTCGATCAAACGGGTGATTTTCTCACCTACTACAGATCCCATACTACCCCCCATAAACTGAAAATCCATAACCCCAATTGCTACGGGAATACCATTTAGTTGGCCCGTGCCTGTTTGAACAGCATCAGTTAATCCTGTCTTTCTTTGATAAGAAGAAATACGATCTTTATAAGGTTCCTCTTCTGAATGAAATTCAATGGGATCCCCCGAAACCATGTCTTCATCCATCGGATTCCAAGTACCTCGATCAATCAAAAGTTCGATTCTATCTGAACTGCTCATTTGCAAATGATATTCACAGTGTTCACAAATATTCATTTTTGATTTCAAAACTTTCTTATAATTTAATCCATAACAATTTTCGCATTGAATCCACAAATGTCTGTATTTTTTAGTTTCCTCTAGATCATTAGAACTTTCTCTTCTAGTTAAATCACTATCACTCGTAGCATTCGTGCGAGTTTTTATACTGAAATTCCCTCTTTCACTAATATTTCTGCCTTTACCACAAATGTAACTATAAATGTAACTGTCATTGTATTTGTGACTATCACCTAAAATGTAACCATCAATACAGATTTCAGAACGAAGATAACTGTCAATGCAATTATTAATGTGATTATTCCAACTATATTTAGTATCATACATGTAATGATCATAGTCGGGATCGTCACTCTTAGATACATTATTCAGATAGCTGAAATTCTTATAACTATAAAAAAAACTTTCTAGTTCACTTAGAAAAGAATGATCATTATCAATCTCAAAAATTTGATTTTCAATATCAAAATATATGGAATAACTGTCCCTATTACTATCCCTAACTAAAAAAGTGTCATCAGATATGAAATTCCGAATGTTCCCAACGCCGACTAAATAATCAACATTACTGTAACTAGAATTGTCACTATCACTCCACCCCTGAATGTTTTTATCCATATCAGTTTCATATAGAATTGGGTCTTCACTTACACTATCAATTTCATATAGAATTTGGTCGTCACTTCCACTGGTATTTTCAATAGGACCA